TTTCATCATATAGAAATCTCTGATCAACGATAGAACAAGATCCATTTTGCATCATATCTAACCGATTCCTTGGTTCGGACCGAAGAAGTAATGTCACTCGATTATTATCAAACTGACTGCAATATTTTTCTGTCCGTGAGGATCCCGCCAGAGCCAGAGCGCCTTCTACTTCTAATAGTAATAATAGTAATAGGCCATGAACTAGATCAGAATCATTCTCAACGAATCCATAAGAAGTGATCCAATTTTTTTCATCGTGTCTGGATGAAGACCAAAGATCTTGAGCGACCGATCCGGCAGAACAACTCAAAAGATAAAGAAGTATCGTGAATTTCTTCATGCTCGTTCCAAGTTCGAAGTACCATTTGTACAAATAAGAATCCCCTCCCTTACATGATTTCTTCTTCATATAGATAGATATAGGATCTATGGGGCAATTACTTAGAAGTACATTTTGTGTAACAGCCCTTCCTATCTGATAGAAAAGGATCCCATGATCCTGAACGGATCTTATCTGGGATCGAAAATCCCAAGTTTTTCTATGAAGAGCTGATCTAATTGTATTAGTTTCTATAATGGATTTCTTCTGTGTAATACTAATTGATAAGGCCTCATTGATAAGTGCTACAAGATCTCGCGCATTGGAACCCATGGTTATGGACCCGAATCCGTTAGTATGGAACATCTTCTTTTCCAAGTGAAATCCCCTAGTATATGAAAGAATGAAAAAGTGCTTTCGTTGTTGTGAAAGAAGAAGCCTTCGTATCTTAATGCATGTATTTAATTTATTCGGAGCTATTAGAGCGGGATCCACTTTTTGGGGAATATGAGTCGAAGCAATAACAAGAATCTTTCCAGTGGAACATCTTTCACAATCCCTGGAGAGATAGTTCTCTAATAGACCGAGGGATAAGTAATTCGACTCATTCACATGCAGATCATGAATGTTTGGAATCCATATTATGCAAGGAGACATTGCTTTTGCTAATTCGAATTGAAGGGTGATATCAAATCGGTCTATTTTCGGCGTCATATACATAGTTAGCGCATTCGTCATATTTAGCAGCTCCTTATCAATATCAAGGTCATCATCATCACTATCATCACTATCATCACTATCATCAATATCATCAATATCATCAATATCGTCACTATCATCAATATCATCAATAAGATAACCTTTAGGCTTGTCATCCAGGAACTTGTTCGGAAATACCGTAATGAAAGGAACATAGGAGTTTGTCGCTAGGTATTTGACCAAACAGGATCGTCCAGTTCCTATAGAACCTATCACTAAAATACCTCTAGAAGGGAATAGGGCTAAGCGGAGCGAAAAGGGTTTTCCATGAGGAGATGGGGAATGAAAACTATTAGCCCCACACGAGGTTTGTGAATAAGTGATTGTCTGATAATGAGCAAGAAATATCCGTCTTTCTGCTAAACAGGATCTATTGAACTCATAATTCATTAGATCCTTTTGATGAATGTCAACTAAGTATCGTAAGAAAATTGATCCCGGTTGTTCAATCATTTGATAACCAGAGTCATTCTTTGATAAATGATCACTATGAGTCAGACTCAATAGAATTTGATCAATCCTTTTTTCTGTCGTTAAGGTGGAGAACTGAACCAAGAATTCTCTTTCTTCATCATCAATCGAATCACTGTTCGCGACCCAGAATTCTATTTTCTCATCAATCCAATCACCGTTCACGTTTTTTCTTTTTCTTATCAATGAATAGATCTCTTTACTTGTACGACTTAGATGTCTCGTATTTCTCGAAAAAATTATTTGATTGATGGGATTTGGTATGATACTTACAAGATCGATGAGATTGATCTTCCAATATTTCTTCTTAGAACGTATTGATTTGACCCCATAAGCGGGACCACCGCCCAATAGCATGTTGCCACCAGAAGCAGAACCCCGTATTTCTTCCAGAGAATCTCCTAATTGTTCCAGAACAACTATAAAGAGATTCTTTAACCAGAAAGGATTCAGTTCAGATGTAGGATACCTATCCAGAAGTTTTCGAAATTCCATCATGTATGATGGAATCATCAAAGATTTGATCTTTTCTAACTCTGTCTGTAACTCACTAGAGGCTCGGGAAACAAAGAGAAGATGTATACGAACGAGATATCCAGCAACAAGAAGAAGTAAAAAGATGGAGGAATAGAGGAACTTCCGAGCATTTGTTGATCTCAGATGTGCCCATATCAATGGAACGGGTGACTCATTATTTCGATGAATCATTTCTTCGGACAGAAGAAGATTCTGTAAACATTGACTCGAAATCTCACTTATCGGAGTCCATTGTGGAAGAATCTTCTGAGGAATTGTCCGTGATATATCTGATCCATGCATCATATCATGAAAAATGGATACAAATTTTTGACTACTACTCAGTATCGGCAATGGGTCTGAAAGAGTATCTAAAAGGGTGAAATTGAGATATTTGCACCCTGTCGAAGTAAGGAACCATGGCATATATGTTTT